AAAATGCATTTTATGACATTTCAATCTGACAATAGCAACATAATAACATCACCGCAATTTTGATAAAAAAAAAAACAACAAAAGAAGGGGTCAAGTCAAATAGTCTTCTTCAAAATCTACATACTATGGCTAGGAATGTGGTACTAAGGAATTCCCGGCATCTCGTAGAAAAAGAGTATAAACAAACAAAAGGCTTTTTAGAATTTCATTTTTTATCATAGATAATCATAATTACTAAAAATAATTTGGTTCTTTTTACAAATTTGATGTCGATAAATCCGCGAGTCTAGAAATTCATTTCGGACAATTGAACCTTCTCGAACTGTTTCTTTTTAAGAACCAAAAAGATTTGTGCCAAAATAACAGATGCGAAGAAGAACAAAAGGCCTTGTACACGTAATGGATCTTGAAGTACTATTTCTGCATCTCCCTGACCAAATCCGCCCACATTAGGATTACTTGTCAACGGTTGATCCAATTTGATAGATTCGCCTTCTGAAATAAGAAGTTCTGGCCCCCGAGGGATAATATCAACCACTTGACGTCCATCCGATGTATCCGCTATGGTTATTTCGTATCCCCCCTTTTCTTTTCGTAGGATTTTGCTTACTATACCTGATGCTGTAGCATTATAAACTGTATTGTTACTCTTGCTCCCGTCAGGATAAATCTGGCCCCTTCCCCTGTTTCCGCCTACGTAAATAGGATATTTTAAGAAGTGAATGTCTTTCTTAGTAGCGGGGTCGGGGGAAAGAATAGGAAAGGTTATTTCACTATATTTCTGACCAGGAACAGGGCCTATGACAAGAATATTCTTTTGATTGGGGCGATAGCTCTGAAAAGACAGATTGCCCATCTTTTCTTTTATCTCGGGGGAAATACGATCGGGAGGGGCTAATTCAAAACCCTCTGGTAAAATAAGAACAGCCCCCACATTCAAAGCGCCTTTTTTACCATTAGCAAGAACTTGTTTCAGTTGCATATCATAAGGAATTCGAACAACTGCTTCAAATACAGTATCGGGAAGTACCGCTTGCGGAACCTCAATATCGACCGGTTTATTAGCTAAATGGCAATTGGCGCATACAATACGTCCAGTCGCTTCTCGTGGATTTTCATAACCCTGCTGTGCAAAAATGGGATATGCATTTGAAATGGATGTACGAGTTATGATATATATCATGAGCGATACGGAAATAGATCGAGTAATCTGTTCCTTTATCCAAGAAAAAGTATTTCTAGTTTGCATGGTCCAAGCATTGATCCCAAAAATTTCTACAATAAATTGGGGTAGGTCACTAATGGAGTTTCCTATCCACGATTCTGTTATTTACTGGAATAATTTGACTGGATTAATAGAAATTAATTTCTATTTTTATAGGAATATAGGAGGAATCCGCGGGATGGCTAGAAATATAAAGCGATTTTCAACGCTTTGCTTATATACAACTACAAAGTAAGAAACATTCTAATTGGATTAGGTAGATAATTTTTCAGTCATTCATTGAATGATAAATCACTACAAGTGACGGAGATACGCGATTTAAATAACGGAAAATCCAATATTTGAAAATTGTATCTACAATGACTGGAAAAGTGGAAACAAGGCCAGATATAATTTGATCATTCTGAACAAATCCAAAATCCTTGTAGACAAAGCCAATCAGCAGTTCCCAACCATGCGGCGAATGAAATCCGATACACAAATCAGTTAATAAAAGAAGAGAAAAAGCTTTTATTGTGTCACTTAAGTTATATAGGAATTCCTGAGCCCAAGAGTTAAGAATAAAAAGTTCTTTATTACCCAAAATAGAATAACCACTTAGAATAATGAAACAGATTATATTTGTCGAGAAGTGCAAAATCGTATGAATACGACCCTCGTTGTGTATCTTGATTAATTGGATTGTTTCTTTGTGAATTCCTATACCAAGGTTTTGTAGATGTGTCTCCGAGTATTCCTTGATCATTTCCTCTAACAAGAGAAGTTCCTCTAATTCTATAAATTTTTCTAGAATACTCTTTTCTTCAATATCATTCAAAAAAGTTTCGGATTGCCTAGTATTACACCAATTAGTAACCCAAGATTCCAGACTTTTTTGAAATGAGAGAGAAATCCACCAGGGCAAAAATACTATAGATGCAAGATATAAAAGAGGAGTGAATGCTTTCTTTTTTGCCATTTTTCACTGTGAATTGTTAATGAACCCATCTCATCCGTCGACTCTATGTAATCTAATATTTCTCTCACGCATCAGTTCTATTAAAAGTCTCAATTCCAACAAGTAAAAAGGGGGGAATTTCCTTATTTAGAAATGGTTGATTATGAGATATTTCAATTTTTTTCTTATTTTTTTTTATTGAGTTGTGTATATTTCGATACATATAAAAGATCCCCAAAAGAGTTTTTTTATACTTGTTCCATATATGTCTGCTTTGACTCGAATGAATGTTCTGAAGAAACCTCGATTAAGTTATGTTATATATGTTATAGAATTATTCTTGCGTTTTTGCCCTTCTGCTGAGAAAGCATTCATTTCTCGGCTCATTTCTTAAAATACTTCAATTGGTACACGCAAGAAATAGGCCAATTCAGCAGCTTTTTGTTCCATTTCCCGTGGAGTAAAATTCTCATCAGTACGAGTCAATGGAATGGCTCCCTGGCCTCTGATATCCATATAAAGGACACGCCGAGCATAAATACCCTCTTTAACTTCTATTCTGATGGACTGAATATCTTTTATAAAAAATCGGAGGAAGACCCGACGATTTTTTCCAGGAAATCCCCAACGAAAGATACACACTATTCCGTCTTTTCTATCAAATCGATCATAACCACTACCTACATTCCACGAAATTGTGCACCACAAATAGGAGCTAATAAAAAGACCCGCGATCCCGTAGAAAGACATCACAATTCCTTGTGGAAAAAAAACTATTTGCTGAGACGGAAATAAAGATATCAAATTTCTACCAAGATAACTCGAGGTTCCAACCAACAAGAATCCTAATGAACCTAAAAAAAGGATAACAGCCCAGCAGAAATTACTTGTTTTTCGAGCCCCCGTTATAGGTTCTATCCATATATGTTCTGATCGACAACTCATACTTTATCCAGTTACTTTTTTTTATTGAGAGAATACCCCAAATGAATTTGACTTTAGTCCGTTTGTTTCCGAAGTAACCCGCATCAACTAGTACTAGTTTGATGTGAACCTTTAGGAGTAATTCATTAAATTGGTTAGATCTAAACTAATAACATACCCTTCGTATGATCTCACTAAAGATAGCCACATGCATATAGATAGACCAACTTTACAGTTCAGCCATCCGCCGATTCGGGTCTATTTGAAAATCGCTAGAATATAGTATTTTCTGGAGACATAAGAGTTTTTCGGCGGAAGCCGCTTATACCAATTTGTCTAAATGGATATCTGTGTTATGATACAAGCGTAAATTTTGAAAAAAAAAATAGATGAGAGTTTGTGCCATCGGCTCTAAACAATCTTGTTTTTTTGAACATGAAGAAATAAAGAAGCCATTGCGATTGCCGGAAATACTAGGCCTACTAAAGGGACCAAAACAGAGGGAAAGTTAAGAGTTGTCATAGAATGGGTACCTCGATTTACTATTTGTACCTGTTATTTTTATTTAGATTTTATATTTATTATTTATAATATAAAGATATCTTATTATATATAAAGAATAAAGATATCTTATTATAATTTGATAATTCTAAATTGGAATTATATATACTTATATCTATACTTAATATCTATTCTATTAAGTATAGATATAAGTATATATCTAAGTGAGTATATAATGTAGTTTTTCATTTCATCTTTCTACATGAAAGATTTGAAAGGATATGGATGCGATATTATTTTATTCATTTTTTGCTCTTGTCTTCGAATTTCATTTACTAAGCACTTAAAAATAAATTAGATTCTATTTATATTGAAGGGTTTGTTAGAATGCCATCCAGCAGGGATTCTTAGTAAAAATAAGATTATCGTAAGATATAGAAAGATAAAAAATTCTATATTTTCTATATTTTATAGATTAGATTTTAATTTCATTATATATGACGAGAAGAAGATATTTTTTATTTGCCTACTTTCACGAAAATAAGAATTTCATCTTTTATCTTGTTGATAGAGACTTCTTGATCAATAATCAGAAATATAGAAAAAAAGAGGCAGATTTTCTATTTTCTGTGACTTTTGATTCTTTGATACAATTAGATCTTATGTCAACAAAGACAACCCTATTCGTCTAATTTTGATTCAAAGGAAAGAAAGTGTGGAGTTGAAATAACTCACTCAGAACGCTTTTTAAAGGATTACGTGGTACGATTAGATCGAATAAGCCCTTCTGAAATAAATACTCAGACGCTTGTGAACCGTCGGGTACTGTTTTATTCAATGTTTGTTCAATTACTCTTTTACCCGCAAAGGCAATGTAGGCATTGGGTTCGGCAATAATGATATCCCCCAACATACCAAAACTAGCTGTCACCCCACCGGTAGTAGGAGATGTAAGGATTGGTACATAGAATAACTTTTTATTTGATTGATAATCATATAAAGCAGAAGATATTTTAGCCATTTGCATCAAGCTCAAACTTCCTTCTTGCATGCGTGCCCCTCCAGAAGCACACACTATAATAAGAGGTAGAAATTCTTTAGTAGCGTATTCAATCAAACGGGTAATTTTCTCCCCCACTACGGATCCCATACTACCCCCCATAAACTGAAAATCCATAACCGCAATTGATACGGTAATACCGTTTAGTTGCCCTATGCCTGTTTGAACAGCCTCGGTTAATCCTGTTTTTCTTTGATAAGAATCGATACGCTTTTTATAAGGCTCCTCCTCCGAATGAAATTGAATGGGATCCAGAGAGACCATGTCTTCATCCATAGGCTCCCAAGTACCCGGATCGATCGAAAGTTCAATTCTATCTGAACTACTCATTTTCAAATGATATCCACATTGTT